GCTAGCGTAGCTTAAATTTTAAAGCATAACACTGAAGATGTTATGATGAGCCTTAAAAAACTCCGCAAGCATAAAAGTTTGGTCCTGACTTTATTGTCAGCTTTAGCTAGATTTATACATGCAAGTATCCGCGAACCCGTGAGGATGCCCTATGTGCTCCCGCCCGGAGCCAAGGAGCTGGTATCAGGCGCACCCATCTCATATTTTATATATTTTGCCCACGACACCTTGCTCAGCCACACCCCCAAGGGTATTCAGCAGTAGTAAACCTTGAGCCATAAGCGAAAGCTTGACTCAGTTAAAGTTAAGAGAGTTGGTCAACCTCGTGCCAGCCACCGCGGTTATACGAGGAACTCAAGTTGACAAGCCCCGGCGTAAAGCGTGGTTAAATATATTTATAAACTAAAGCCGAAAACATTCACAGCAGTTATACGCATGAGAGTAATAAGCCCGCTTACGAAAGTAGCTTTATAGTATTTGAATCCACGAAAACTGGGGCACAAACTGGGATTAGAGACCCCACTATGCCCAGTCTTAAACACAGACGGGACGCCACGACCCCGTTCGCCTGGTAACTACGAGCTCACCGAATTCAAGCTTAAAAACCAAAGGACTTGGCGGTGCTTCATACCCCCCTAGAGGAGCCTGTTCTATAACCGATAATCCCCGTTAAACCTCACCCTTCCCAGCTCAATTCCAGCTTATATACCGCCGTCGTCAGCTTACCCCGTGAGGGTTCATCCAAAAAGTAGGCGCAATTGGTTTCCCCCAACAAGTCAGGTCGAGGTGTAGCCTATGGAAGGGGAAGAAATGGGCTACATTCTCTACAGCAGAGAATACAGAGGATCGTCCTGAAACAAGACATCCAAAGGTGGATTTAGCAGTAAGGAGGGGAACAGAGTGCCCCCCTGAAGACGGCCCTGAAGTGCGTACACACCGCCCGTCACTCTCCCCCAGCGCCCTCGTACAATATACATAAAACACAAGAATAGCATAGGGGAGGCAAGTCGTAACATGGTAAGTGTACCAGAAGGTGTACTTGGATAATCGGAACATAGCTAAATGAGTATAGTACCTCCCTTACACTGAGTAGTTGCCTGTTCAAATCAGGCTGTCCCGACGCCCATCAGCTAGCCTATAAACCTAAAAACAACAAACCACATTAATTAGCCCCAAATACACTTAACCAACTTAAACAAACCATTTTCCCCCTCTAGTATGTGTGACAGAAAAAGAGCACTAGCGCCATAGAAAAAGTACCGCAAGGGAACGCTGAAAGAGAAATGAAACAACTCAGTAAAGCAAAAAAAAGCAGAGCTTCCCCCTCGTACCTTTTGCATCATGATTTAGCCAGTAATACCCAAGCAAAGCGCCCTTTAGTTTGGTTTCCCGAAACTAAGTGAGCTACTCCGAGCCAGCCTATCAAGGGCGAACCCGTCTCTGTGGCAAAAGAGTGGGAAGAGCTCTGAGTAGAGGTGATAGATCTACCGAACTTAGTGATAGCTGGTTGCCTAAGAAATGGATATAAGTTCAGCCTACAGAATTTCTTCACTCCAACCGTAACTTTGACGTTGCTGCTCTAACCCAGCGGCATAATTTATTGAAACCTCCAAGAGACAACAGAAATCTGCAGAGTTAATCAAAAGGGGGACAGCCCTTTTGATATAAGAAACAACTTTTATAGGAGGATAAAGATCATAATTTCAACAAAGGTAAAATATTCTGGTGGGCTTAAAAGCAGCCATCCATAATGATAGCGTTACAGCTCAAATATGTCTCTACCCTTAAAATTAGGATAAAAACATCTTAAACCCCTCAAACTACTAGGCCACTCTATATAAATATAGAAGTGATAATGCTAATATGAGTAATACGAGACCTCTCTCCTCACAGAAGTGTATATCGGAACGGAACCCCCACCGAAATTTAACGACCCCAAACCCAGAGGGAACTGAAACGCAACCTCCACCTTTCAAGAAAAGACTTCAAGCATTATCGTTAACCCTACACTGGCCTGTTTTTAAGGAAAGACTAAAAGAAAAAGAAGGAACTCGGCAAAAACCATAGCCTCGCCTGTTTACCAAAAACATCGCCTCTTGCAAATACTACGAATAAGAGGTCCCGCCTGCCCGGTGACTATATGTTAAACGGCCGCGGTATACTGACCGTGCCAAGGTAGCGCAATCACTTGCCCTTTAAATGGGGGCCCGTATGAATGGCATCACGAGGGCTAATCTGTCTCCTTTTTCCAGTCAATGAAATTGATCTCCCCGTGCAGAAGCGGGGATAAACTCATAAGACGAGAAGACCCTGTGGAGCTTTAGATACTAAAATTGATCCTCTTAATATATCCAAGACAAAGATATCTAAACAAGGAATACAATCCGACTATCTTTGGTTGGGGCGACCGCGGGGATTAAAAAAACCCCCATGTGGACCGGGAATAAAAATTTTTCTTATTCCTACAATCAAGAGTTACCACTCTAACTAGCAGAACTTCTGACCTTAAATGATCCGACAAAGTCGATCAACGGACCGAGTTACCCCAGGGATAACAGCGCAATCCCCTTTAAGAGCTCTTATCGACAAGGGGGTTTACGACCTCGATGTTGGATCAGGACATCCCATTGGCGTAGAAGCTATTAAGGGTTCGTTTGTTCAACGATTAAAGTCCTACGTGATCTGAGTTCAGACCGGAGTAATCCAGGTCAGTTTCTATCTATGTAATGTTTCCTTCTAGTACGAAAGGACCGAAATAAAGAGGCCTATGCTTTAAGCATGCCTCCCCCTAAATCAATGAAATTAACTAAAATGAACAACAGGGCATAACCCTTACCGCTGAAGAAAATAGCATTGTTGAGGTGGCAGAGCCCGGCAATTGCAATAGGCCTAAGCCCTTTTAACAGAGGTTCAAGTCCTCTCCCCAACTATGATAACGCTCCTTATTACGCATATTATCAACCCATTGGCCTATATCGTTCCTGTCCTACTAGCAGTTGCTTTCCTAACCCTGATTGAACGAAAAGTACTAGGTTATATACAACTCCGTAAGGGCCCAAATGTAGTAGGCCCCTATGGCCTTCTACAACCCATTGCAGACGGCGTAAAACTATTTATTAAAGAACCTGTACGCCCTTCTACCTCCTCCCCAGTCCTCTTCCTTTTAACCCCTATACTGGCCCTCACACTAGCCCTGACACTTTGAGCACCCATACCAATACCATATCCAGTTGTAGACCTTAATCTGGGCATTTTGTTCTTACTAGCTTTATCTAGCCTCGCTGTTTACTCAATTCTAGGCTCGGGATGAGCTTCAAATTCTAAATATGCCCTAATCGGAGCACTACGGGCCGTAGCCCAAACTATTTCATATGAAGTAAGCCTAGGCTTAATTCTCCTCTGCGTTATCATTTTCTCGGGCAACTTTACCCTCCAAGTGTTTAATATTACTCAAGAAGGTATTTGACTTATTATCCCCGCCTGACCTTTAGCAGCCATATGATATATTTCTACCCTAGCAGAAACTAACCGAGCCCCATTTGACCTTACCGAAGGGGAATCCGAACTAGTCTCAGGCTTCAATGTAGAATACGCAGGAGGCCCCTTCGCATTATTTTTTCTTGCTGAATATGCCAATATTTTATTAATAAACACCCTCTCTGCCACCCTTTTCCTTGGAGCATCCCACTTCCCCTGACTGCCGGAATTAACTGCAATTAATCTTATATTTAAGGCTGCCCTACTCTCTATTGTTTTCCTCTGAGTTCGAGCCTCCTACCCCCGGTTCCGGTACGACCAACTTATACACCTGATCTGAAAAAGTTTTCTCCCCCTCACACTTGCGCTAGTTATCTGACACCTAGCATTACCAATCGCATGCGCAGGACTCCCCCCGCAACTGTAATACTGGAGTTGTGCCTGAATAAAGGGCCACTTTGATAGAGTGAATCATGAAGGTTAAAATCCTCCCAGCTCCTTAGAAAAAAGGGATTCGAACCCAACCCGGAGAGATCAAAACTCTCAGTGCTTCCACTACACCGTTTTCTAGTAGGGTAAGTTATTTTAAACTCCTGGGCCCATACCCCAACAAAGCAGGTTAGACTCCCGCCTCTACTAATGAGCCCTTATATTCTGGTCACCTTACTACTCGGCCTAGGCCTTGGAACTACCATTACCCTCACAAGCTCCCACTGATTAATCGCATGAATAGGCCTTGAGATTAATACCCTCGCAATTATTCCCATTATAGCTCAACATTACCACCCCCGGGCAGTAGAAGCTGCAACTAAATATTTCCTCACACAAGCCACCGCAGCAGCTATAATCTTATTTGCTAGCACAACTAACGCCTGAATCACAGGCCAATGAGACATCTATCAAATGTCCCACCCTTTGGCTATTACCCTAATCACTTTAGCCCTCGCCCTAAAAATTGGACTTGCTCCCCTACACTCATGGCTTCCTGAAGTACTTCAAGGTCTAGATCTTACTACAGGCTTAATTATATCCACCTGACAAAAACTTGCCCCGTTTGCCTTACTCCTTCAACTACAGCCAGCCAACCCTACGATAATAATCATTTTAGGCCTTTCATCAACATTAATTGGAGGCTGAGGAGGATTAAACCAAACCCAACTCCGAAAAATTCTCGCATATTCCTCTATCGCACACCTAGGATGAATAATCTTAGTGCTCCAATATGCCCCCTCCCTGACCCTCCTAACCCTTATTATATATCTAGTAATAACCATTTCCGCATTCCTAACATTTAAGGCAAATAACGTTACCAACATTAATGCCCTCGCCCTTTCTTGAACTAAGACACCAGTCCTAACAGCCCTAACACCGCTTATTTTATTATCACTAGGAGGGCTTCCTCCACTAACAGGATTTATACCAAAATGACTTATTCTTCAAGAGTTAACTAAGCAAGATTTAGAACCTACAGCTACCTTCGCAGCGTTAACAGCTCTCCTAAGCCTGTATTTCTACCTACGCCTCTCATACGCAATAACAAATAACCATAGCCCACTAATAATCTATACTGGGACAACCCCTTGACGATTCCCCATATCTCAGCCAACCCTCCTCCTAGCCCTTGCTATCATAAGTGCCATCGGCCTCCTCCCAATCACCCCCCTAATTTGAACTATCTTAACTGTTTAAGAGACTTAGGTTAGTACCAGACCAAGAGCCTTCAAAGCCCTAAGCGAGAGTGAAAATCTCCCAGTCCCTGTAAGACTTGCAGGACATTAACCCACATCTTCTACGTGCAAAGCAGATACTTTTATTAAGCTAAAGCCTTACTAGATGAACAGGCCTCGATCCTGCAAACTCTTAGTTAACAGCTAAGTGCCCTAACCAGCGAGCATTCATCTATTATTCTCCTTTCCCCGCCCCGCAGAACGGGGAGGGGCGGGAAAAGCCCCGGCAGAAGTTACGCTGCAACTCCGGATTTGCAATCCGACATGTCTAACACCTCAGGGCTTGATAAGAAGAGGATTTAAACCTCTGTGCATGGGGCTACAATCCACCGCTTAAACACTCAGCCATCTTACCTGTGGCAATTACACGTTGATTTTTCTCAACCAATCACAAAGACATCGGCACCCTTTATCTCTTATTTGGTGCTTGAGCCGGTATAGTGGGGACCGCACTAAGTTTGTTAATTCGAGCAGAGCTTAGTCAACCAGGGGCCCTCCTAGGCGACGACCAGATTTATAACGTTATTGTTACGGCTCACGCTTTTGTAATAATTTTCTTTATAGTAATACCAATTATGATCGGCGGGTTCGGAAACTGACTAATCCCCCTCATGATCGGAGCCCCCGACATGGCATTCCCCCGAATAAATAACATAAGCTTCTGACTTTTACCCCCTTCTTTCCTTTTACTTCTTGCTTCGTCCGGCATTGAGGCAGGGGCAGGAACAGGCTGAACAGTCTATCCCCCTCTTGCAGGCAACCTAGCACACGCAGGAGCATCCGTTGATTTAACCATTTTCTCACTCCACCTGGCTGGGATTTCTTCAATTTTAGGGGCTATTAACTTTATTACTACTATTATTAATATGAAGCCTCCAGCTATTTCCCAATACCAAACACCCTTATTCGTATGGGCAGTTTTAATTACAGCTGTCCTCCTCCTTCTTTCTCTTCCCGTTTTAGCAGCCGGTATTACAATGCTTCTAACTGACCGAAACCTAAACACAACCTTCTTCGACCCTGCAGGCGGAGGAGATCCTATTCTTTACCAACACCTTTTCTGATTCTTTGGCCACCCAGAAGTATACATTTTAATTCTTCCTGGTTTCGGCATTATCTCGCACGTTGTTGCATACTATTCAGGAAAAAAAGAACCTTTTGGATACATGGGCATGGTCTGAGCAATGATGGCAATTGGCCTCCTCGGTTTTATCGTATGAGCCCACCACATGTTTACCGTTGGTATGGATGTTGACACACGAGCATACTTCACATCCGCCACAATAATCATTGCTATTCCTACAGGAGTTAAAGTATTTAGCTGACTTGCCACCCTACACGGGGCTTCTCTGAAATGAGACGCACCCTTATTATGAGCCCTAGGATTTATTTTCCTATTTACGGTAGGGGGGTTGACAGGAATTGTTCTAGCCAACTCTTCTTTAGATGTAGTACTTCATGACACTTACTACGTAGTAGCACACTTCCATTACGTACTCTCAATAGGAGCAGTCTTTGCTATCGTTGCTGGGTTTGTCCACTGATTCCCGTTATTTACCGGGTATACACTTCACCAGACCTGAACTAAAATTCACTTTGGAATTATGTTTATAGGAGTAAATCTAACATTCTTCCCACAACACTTCTTAGGCTTAGCAGGAATGCCACGACGATACTCCGACTACCCAGACGCGTATACTCTATGAAATACAGTTTCTTCTATTGGATCTATAGTATCTCTCACAGCAGTAATCCTGTTCCTATTTATTATTTGAGAAGCCTTTGCTGCCAAACGAGAAGTTCTTTCAGTCGAACACACCGCAACTAACGTGGAGTGACTACACGGCTGCCCTCCACCTTACCACACATTTGAAGAGCCCGCATTCGTTCAAGTTCAAACAAAATAAACGAGAAAGGGAGGAGTTGAACCCCCGTAAGATGGTTTCAAGCCAACTACATAACCGCTCTGCCACTTTCTTTTAAGGTACTAGTAAAATGCTATAACATTTCCTTGTCAAGGAAAAATCGCAAGTTGAAGTCTTGCGTATCTTAATATATAATGGCTCATCCTACACAACTCGGTTTCCAAGACGCAGCTTCCCCAGTAATAGAAGAACTCTTACACTTCCATGATCATGCTATAATAATTGTTCTCCTGATTAGTATTTTAGTACTTTACATTATTGTTGCTATAATTTCTACCAAATTAACTGATAAATACATTTTAGACTCTCAAGAAATTGAAATTATCTGAACAGTTTTACCGGCAGTTACATTAATTATAATCGCCCTCCCCTCCCTCCGAATTCTTTATTTAATAGATGAAGTTAATAACCCGCACTTAACAGTTAAAGCTATCGGACACCAATGATACTGAAGCTATGAGTATACTGACTACATAGACTTAGGCTTCGACTCGTATATGGTTCCCACCCAAGACCTCACCCTCGGTCAATACCGTCTTCTAGAGGCCGACCACCGAATAGTTGTTCCCTCAGACTCCCCCGTCCGAGTTCTAGTAACTGCAGAAGACGTCCTTCACTCATGAGCAGTACCAGCACTAGGCGTTAAAATGGATGCAGTGCCCGGCCGACTAAATCAAACAGCCTTCATCTCCTCTCGCCCAGGCCTGTTCTATGGCCAATGTTCTGAAATCTGTGGAGCAAACCACAGCTTTATACCTATCGTAGTTGAATCAGTCCCCTTAGAACACTTTGAAGACTGATCGACCCTGCTACTTCAAGATTCCTCACTAAGAAGCTAAATAGGGCCATAGCGTTAGCCTTTTAAGCTAAAGACTGGTGATCCCCGCCCACCCTTAGTGACATGCCTCAGCTAAACCCTGCCCCCTGGTTCGCAATCCTTGTATTCTCTTGAACAGTATTCCTTGCAATTCTGCCCCCTAAAGTCATGGCCCATTCTTATCCAAATGAGCCAGCACCTCAAAATACACAGAAACCTGAAATAAACTCCTGATCCTGACCATGATACTAAGCTTCTTTGACCAATTTATAAGCCCCACATATTTAGGGGTTCCACTAATAGCATTAGCCCTATCTCTGCCGTGAATCCTCTACCCCGCCCCCTCATCACGATGGACTAGCAACCGACTCATTACCCTTCAAAACTGGGGCATTTCTCAATATACACGTCAACTATTTCAACCACTAAACCCAGGAGGACATAAGTGGGCCCTAATATTAACCTCACTTATAATATTTCTCCTTACCCTAAATATACTTGGCCTCCTCCCATACACTTTTACCCCTACAACTCAACTATCCTTAAACATAGGAATCGCAGTAGTCCTGTGACTGGCTACGGTTATTATTGGACTGCGCAATCAACCAACTATTGCCCTAGGACATCTGCTTCCAGAAGGAACCCCTACCCTACTGATTCCTGTGCTTATTATTATCGAAACTATTAGCCTCTTCATCCGACCCATCGCGCTAGGGGTTCGACTAACAGCTAACCTTACAGCTGGACACCTTCTAATTCAACTCATTGCCACTGCAAGCTTTACTCTATTCCCTTTAATACCCGCCGTGTCAATCTTAACAATGGCACTCCTATTCCTTCTAACCCTATTAGAAGTGGCAGTCGCAATAATTCAAGCCTACGTCTTTGTTCTGCTCTTAAGCCTCTATCTCCAAGAAAACGTCTAATGGCACATCAAGCACACGCATATCATATAGTAGACCCCAGCCCATGACCCCTTACAGGAGCAGTAGGCGCCCTATTAATAACCTCTGGAACCGCAATATGATTCCATTTTAATTCCCTAACGCTGATAGTATTAGGGACTATTCTAGTTCTATTAACAATATACCAGTGATGACGAGACGTGGTACGAGAAGCGACCTACCAAGGACACCACACCCCTCCCGTCCAAAAGGGCCTCCGCTACGGAATAATTCTTTTCATCACATCTGAGGTATTTTTCTTCCTTGGGTTCTTCTGAGCATTTTATCACGCTAGTCTAGCACCCACCCCTGAATTAGGAGGATGCTGACCACCTACAGGAATTACAACACTAGATCCATTTGAAGTGCCCCTGCTCAACACTGCTGTCCTCTTAGCCTCAGGCGTTACAGTTACCTGAGCCCACCACAGCATTATAGAAGGAGAACGTAAACAGGCTATTCAATCCCTTACCTTGACTATTCTTCTAGGGTTCTACTTTACATTCCTTCAAGGCATGGAATACCACGAAGCTCCCTTTACCATTGCAGACGGAGTCTACGGCTCAACCTTCTTCGTTGCTACAGGATTCCACGGTCTCCATGTAATTATTGGCTCTACTTTCCTCGCAGTCTGTCTCCTACGACAAATTAAATACCACTTCACCTCCGGCCACCATTTTGGGTTTGAAGCAGCCGCCTGATACTGACACTTCGTCGATGTAGTATGACTATTCCTTTACGTTTCAATCTACTGATGAGGATCTTAGTCCTTCTAGTATAACGCTAGTACATGTAACTTCCAATTACCTAGTTTTGGTTAAATTCCAAAGAAGGACAATGAACTTAATCATTACGATTGTTACCATTACTACCCTACTCTCTGTAATTTTGGCGATGGTCTCATTTTGGCTCCCTCAAATGACCCCTGATCATGAAAAACTCTCCCCTTACGAATGTGGCTTTGATCCACTGGGATCCGCCCGACTACCCTTCTCCTTACGATTCTTTCTAGTAGCTATCCTGTTTCTTCTGTTCGACCTAGAAATTGCGCTCCTTTTACCTCTCCCTTGAGGTAACCAAGCGACAACTCCTGAAACAACATTCTTCTGAGCCTCAATAGTCCTAATTATCTTAACCCTAGGGCTTATCTATGAATGAATCCAAGGAGGGCTCGAATGAGCCGAATAGACAGCTAGTTTAACAAAAACATTTGATTTCGGCTCAAAAACTTGTGGTTAAAGTCCATAGCAGTCTTATGGGCGCAGTCCAATTCACATTTTCCGCAGCTTTCATTCTAGGCCTTAGCGGCCTTACATTCCACCGGACACATCTACTCTCAGCCTTACTATGTCTTGAAGGAATGATGCTCTCCCTATTCATCGGACTCTCAATCTGAACCCTACAACTTAACGCGACTAGTTTCTCGTCCGCTCCCCTACTCCTCTTAGCCTTCTCAGCTTGTGAAGCAAGCGCGGGGCTCGCTCTTCTAGTAGCCACAGCACGAACACACGGTTCCGACCACTTAAAAACCTTAAACTTATTACGATGCTAATAATTCTTACCGCCACTTTAATGCTTTTTCCCACTGTATGACTCCTGCCATTTTCATGGCTATGGCCTGCTACGCTACTCCACAGTATGACTATTGCCGCAGTGGGCGTAACTATTCCCAAGAACCTCGCACATACGGGGTGATATGAAATTAACCCGTACATAGCAGTTGATGCTCTTTCAGCACCCCTAATTTGCCTAACCTGCTGACTCTTACCACTAAGCATTCTTGCAAGCCAAAAACATGTTCAACATGACCCAGAAAATCGCCAACGCCTATTCCTCTCTGTCCTAGTTATTCTACAACTCGCTATCATCATGGCCTTTGCTGTGACCGATATAGTTATATTTTATATCATATTTGAAGCCACACTTATTCCAACCCTAATTGCCATTACTCGCTGAGGCTCCCAATGACAACGGCTAAACGCAGGGGCATACTTTTTATTCTTCACACTAGCCGCTTCTCTACCACTTCTTATTGCTATTCTCTACCTTTGCAAAATTACTGGATCTGCATGTTTTATTATACTTCCTTACATTGGACTAACCCATGTCAGCTCTATCGCTCAACTAATATGATGATTTGGATGTGTTGTTGCTTTTATAGTTAAAATACCCCTCTATGGTATACACCTCTGACTTCCCAAAGCCCACGTAGAAGCCCCCATCGCCGGCTCTATAGTTCTTGCCGCCGTACTACTAAAACTTGGAGGTTACGGGCTTATACGAGTCTCTCCAGTGTTGGCCCCCCTAACCATAAAAGCCTGTTACCCTTTTATAGTTATAGCCCTTTGAGGGGTAATTATAACAGGGTCTATTTGCCTACGACAAACAGACTTGAAATCCCTCATCGCTTACTCCTCTGTAAGCCACATGGGCCTTGTTGCAGCAGGCATCTTAACTCAAACTGATTGAGGATTTACAGGCGCACTTGTTCTTATAATCGCACATGGTCTCACCTCCTCAGCATTATTCTGCCTAGCAAACACAAACTATGAGCGAACACATAGTCGTACAATACTCCTGGTCCGGGGCATGCAAATAGTGTTACCCTTAATAACAATCTGATGATTCATTGCTAGCCTAGCAAACCTAGCCCTCCCTCCCCTGCCCAACCTAATAGGAGAATTAATAATTATTACCTCCCTATTTAACTGATCCTGATGAACAATTATCATTACAGGTGCTGGAACATTGATTACCGTCGGCTACTCTCTGTATATATTCTTAATAACCCAACGAGGCTACCTCCCTCCTCACATCATTGCCCTCGAACCTACACACACCCGGGAACACCTCCTTATAGCATTACACCTCCTCCCCCTTATCCTGCTTGTATTAAAACCCGAACTATTTTGAGGATGATCTTGTAGATATAGTTTAACAAAAACCTTAGATTGTGATTCTAAAAATAGGGGTTAAAACCCCCTTATCCACCGAGAGAGGCTGGTAGCAACAAAGACTGCTGATCTTTGTTACCCCAGTTAAACTCTAGGGCTCTCTTACCGCTCCTAAAGGATAACAGCTCATCCGTTGGTCTTAGGAACCAAAAACTCTTGGTGCAAATCCAAGTAGTAGCTATGCTACCTCCATCTGTAATAATAACATCCGCTCTTATCCTTATTTTCTTTTTACTGGCCTACCCAGTCTTTACAACTCTCTCCCCCAACCCTCGAAATCCCAACTGAGCCACCACCCACGTGAAAGACGCAGTTAAATATGCTTTTCTCGTAAGCTTGCTCCCCCTCTTCCTCTTCCTCAACGAAGGTATGGAAACTGTTATTTCTAATTGAACCTGAATAAATACAACTGCTTTTGATATCAAAATCAGCCTAAAATTTGACTTCTACTCAATTATCTTTACCCCTGTTGCTCTTTATGTCACATGATCTATTTTAGAGTTCGCCTCCTGATACATACACTCCGACCCGTATATGAATCGATTCTTCAAATATCTCCTAATCTTTCTAATCACTATAATCATTTTAGTAACAGCAAATAATATATTTCAACTGTTTATCGGCTGAGAAGGAGTAGGAATTATATCATTCCTACTTATCGGCTGATGATACGGGCGAGCAGATGCAAACACAGCCGCTCTTCAAGCAGTACTTTATAACCGAGTCGGGGATATCGGCTTAATTTTAGCAATAGCTTGAATAGCTACTAACCTAAATTCATGAGAATTTCAACAAATATTTTCTACCTCCCAAAATATAAGTCTTACCCTCCCCCTTCTTGGATTAATTTTAGCCGCAACAGGAAAATCCGCACAATTTGGCCTTCACCCATGACTTCCCGCTGCCATAGAAGGCCCTACTCCTGTATCCGCCCTACTTCACTCCAGCACCATAGTAGTAGCAGGAATTTTCTTATTAATCCGCGTAAGCCCAATGATAGAAAATAACCACATCGCATTAACCACTTGCCTATGTCTTGGCGCATTAACCACGATATTTACAGCCACATGTGCCTTAACCCAAAACGACATCAAAAAAATCGTCGCATTCTCAACCTCAAGTCAATTAGGATTAATAATAGTTACCATTGGACTCAATCAACCCCAACTAGCCTTCCTCCACATTTGTACTCACGCCTTTTTTAAAGCTATACTCTTCCTGTGTTCAGGCTCAATTATTCATAGCCTTGATAATGAGCAAGATATCCGAAAAATAGGAGGCATACATTACTTACTACCATTTACATCCTCATGCATAACACTAGGCAGCCTCGCCCTTGCAGGCACACCCTTCTTGGCTGGATTCTTCTCTAAAGACGCTATTATCGAAGCATTAACCACCTCATACCTAAACGCCTGGGCCCTTACCCTCACAATTATCGCTACGTCATTCACCGCCGCCTACAGCCTTCGAATTGTCTTCTTCGTATCAATGGGGTACCCCCGCTTTATAGCTTTGACACCAATTAATGAAAACCACCCCGCGGTAATTAATCCAATTAAACGACTAGCCTGAGGAAGTATTATTGCAGGCCTCCTTATTACCTCAAACATTACACCTGCAAAAACACCCATTATAACCATACCCCCCTTATTAAAACTGACTGCCTTAGCAGTCTCTGTTTTAGGCCTAGCCCTGGCCTTAGAACTTGCATTAATAATATCCAAACAAGTTAAAGTAACCCCCACTCTCGGCCTCCACCACTCCTCCAATATGCTAGGATTCTTCCCCCCAGTCGTCCATCGACAATTCCCCGTAGTAATTCTAATTCTAGGAGAAAAAATTGCCTTCCGACTACTAGACCAAAATTGGTTAGAAAAAGTAGGCCCTAAACTCACTATTGCTATCAACAAACCCATGGGCACCTCAACAAGTGACATCCAACGTGGCATAATTAAGACATACCTCACATTTTTTTTACTTACAACAGCCTTAGCAGTCCTTGTACTAATTCTCTAAACAGCCCGCAAAGTACCCCGGTTCGCCCCACGGCTTAACTCCAGTACTACAAATAAAGTTAATAACAAGACTGCCGCGGCAATTAATAATAAGAGCCCCCCATGACTATAAAGTATAGCAATACCATCAATATCCCCCCGAGACATTGAAAATTCACCACTCTCCTCAACTGTTATTCAAGAAGTCTCGTACCATCCCCCATACAAGTAACCCCCAGCCAAGGAAACCCCTAAACAATAAATTACCATCGCCATAATAATACGCCGGCTACCAAGACTCTCAGGGTAAGGCTCAGCAGCAAGAGCTGCACTGTATGCAAATACTACCAACATCCCCCCAAGATAAATTAAAAATAAAATTAATGGTAAAAAAGCTCCTCCGTGCCCAACTAAAACTCCACACCCAAATCCCGAAACAACTACCAACCCTAAAGCAGCAAAGTACGGGGAAGGATTACAAGCCACCGCAACTAACCCGAAAACTAACCCTAATAATAAAAAGAACAGAATTCACGCCATAAGTTTCCACTCGGACTTTAACCAAGGACAATGACTTGAAAAACCACCGTTATAACTTAACTATGGAAACTTTAATGGCTAGCCTACGCAAGACCCACCCACTCCTAAAAATTGCAAACGATGCCCTCGTTGACCTCCCTGCCCCATCTAACATTTCTGCCTGATGGAATTTCGGATCTCTTCTAGGCCTCTGTTTAGCTGCTCAAATGGTGACAGGTCTTTTCCTCGCTATACACTATACATCTGATATTGCTACAGCATTTTCATCTGTAGCCCACATCTGCCGAGACGTAAATTACGGCTGACTTATCCGAAATCTTCATGCAAACGGAGCATCTTTCTTCTTCATCTGCATTTACCTTCATATCGGGCGAGGGCTATACTACGGCTCATACCTTTATATAGAAACATGAAACATTGGAGTAGTTCTCCTATTACTAGTAATGATGACAGCCTTTGTCGGCTACGTCCTACCCTGAGGCCAAATATCATTTTGAGGGGCGACCGTAATTACAAACCTGCTTTCTGCCGTACCATATGTGGGAAACACACTAGTCCAATGAATTTGAGGAGGATTTTCAGTAGATAATGCTACCCTCACCCGATTCTTTGCCTTCCACTTCCTCTTCCCTTTCGTCATCGCAGCCATAACCCTCCTTCACCTATTGTTTCTCCACGAAACGGGCTCTAATAACCCCCTAGGATTAACATCAGACACAGATAAAATTTCCTTCCACCCCTACTTCTCTTACAAGGACCTATTAGGATTCGCAGCTGTCATTATTTTCCTAACATGTCTTGCACTATTCTCCCCCAACCTCTTAGGCGACCCAGACAATTTTACCCCCGCCAACCCCCTAGTCACTCCCCCTCATATTAAACCCGAATGATACTTCTTATTCGCATATGCCATCCTACGGTCAATTCCAAACAAACTTGGGGGAGTACTAGCCCTCCTAGCCTCAATCCTCGTACTAATGCTAGTCCCCCTTCTCCACACCTCCAAACAACGAAGCCTAACCTTCCGACCAATCTCTCAATTCTTATTCTGAGTATTAATCGCGGACGTAGCCATTCTCACATGAATCGGGGGCATGCCTGTAGAAGACCCTTACATTATTATTGGCCAAGTAGCATCCGTTCTCTACTTCTCTATTTTCCTAGTATTTATACCTGTTGCAGGCATAGTCGAAAACAAAGTTATAGGCTGAGCATGTACTAGTAGCTCAGTGTAGAGCGTCGGTCTTGTAAACCGAATGTCAGGGGTTAAACTCCCCTTTAGCACTCAAAAAGAAGGGATTTTAACCCCTACCACTAACTCCCAAAGCTAGTATTCTACCTAAACTACTCTTTGGCAAGTACACATGTACACATACGTATATATGTGTATATATACATTACTATGTATTATCACCATATTATGTTTTTAACCATTAATGGTACATAATATTAAGGGGTACTAAAACCATTAAACTAAGAGTTACAAATAAAGATATTAACATGACGACATCTAAGGACCTAATACAATATTATACCTGTCTAATATATACCAAGACCCAACATCCCGTCAAATATCAAATACTTAATGTAGTAAGAACCGACCATCAGTTGATTCCTTAATGCTAACGGTTAATGAAGGTGAGGGACAATGATTGTGGGGGTTTCACACAGTGAACTATTCCTGGCATTTGGTTCCTATTTCAGGCACACACATCTATTAACCCCACATTCTTTCCTTGACGCTTGCATAAGTTAATGGTGGCAACCTAATGGCGGGAGCATCCACCATGCCGGGCGTTCACTCCAGAGTGTGGTTGGTATTTTTTTTCCGTTTTCCTTTCACTTGACATTTCACAGTGTAAGCTCAAAGGAAATATTAAGGTAGAACATAATTCTTGCACTCGCAATATATTTTCGCGGTGTTAAAACATATCCTAAAGGATCGCATAATTAGAATTCATGAGCATAAGTGTAGAATTACTCGAGATTTATCTAATGTGCCCTGGGGGTTTATTTGCGTAAACCCCCCTACCCCCCTAAACTCCTGAGATACTTAATACTCCTGAAAACCCCCCGGAAACAGGAAGATCTCTAGAATTTATTTAGGGGTAGGGTAAATAACAGACAGATACCAAGTACATTTTAGTATACCTTACTATATCTGTGTGTAAACGTGAGTTTGATGAGTCTTATTAAATGGTAAATGTGTAATAAGCAGATATAAACAAAATGTCTCTACTTATATATAGATGCTTAACAACATATTTATATATATAGATGCTTAACAACATATTTATATATATAGATGCTTAACAACATATTTATATATATAGATGCTTAACAACATATTTATATATATAGATGCTTAACAACATATTTATATATATAGATGCTTAACAACATATTTATATATATATATATACGTGTATATAGATGCTTAACAACATACTTATTTATATATAAATGCATATATACATGCTAAGCAACATATTTATATATATACATACACATGCATTTATTCATGCTAAACAACATACTTATATATGTCAGGAGATTTATGCATACAAACTTGAAATGTCCAGACATTGCCTTAATTAACCTAAATGTATTAAGT